GTTACAAGGTAACATTTCCATTTATTCATAAAAAGAGACGTCCCCTTTGAAGCCAAAATGGATTTTCTTTGATACCTAACATAATGCATGCAAGATTCCTTCACCAACCATGGGTTCGTCTGAAAATAGTTAACCTTAACAAAGACGTTCACAAGACGTTCTATTTTTACATAGAAATAGATTCGTTCAAGAAGAACTTCACAAGATGTTGATCGTAAATGAGAAGATTGGTTACGTAGAAAGACGAAAATGGATTCGTATTCACATACATAAGAATTATATAAGAATAATAATAATCTGCGATTTTTTTTTGAAAAAGAGGAACTGACCCTCTTTGGATTAATAAAACTATTCCAATTACAATGCTCGTTGAGAAAGAATCGTAATAAATGCAAAGAATAGGCATCTTTTACCCAATAGCGAAGAATTTGAACCAAGATTTCCACATGGACAGGATGGGGGATGAATATATCTAACACAAAAGTGAAATGTGAAAAATTGTCCTCTAAAAAGGGAAATATTGAATGAATTGATCGTAAATTCTGAGATTTTACTATCTTTTTCTTTTTGCCTTCTAGAGAAAATATTAATCGTAGAGAAAATGGAATTTCCACAATAAATCCCAACCCCTCTGATATGATTTGAGAATACAAATTATTGTTGCGTCCCAAAAAGGAATTTTGATTAGAATCATTAGGAGAAATAATCAAATAACTCTGTTGATACATTCGAGTAATTAACCGTTTCACAATCAGTAAACTGGATTTATTGTCATAACCCGGATTTGCCGAAAAGATGGATCTATTGAAACCATGATCATGAGCAAATGCATAAATATACTCCTGAAAGATAAGTGGATATAGGAAGTCATGTTGTTGAAATCTCTCTAACTGTAAATATCTTTTGATTTCCTCCATTTGAATTTCAATTTGAGCCAAAGGGTAGAAAATTTTGAGGGTTAACAAATAAGACATAGTGCAATACAGTCAAAACAGGGTATTCTAGTAAGAATAGATACCCCGGAGACAAGTAAACTTATCAACAGATTCTCTACCCTCTCTTTTTTCCATTTCATTTAATTCGTCTATGTTATAGGATAACAAGATGGTTAGAAATCCTTTATCTTTTAAACCTAATTGCTCTTTTGATTTCGGAAAAAACTTTCTTTATCAATATACTTCTTCTTTTACACACACCTCGATTCCATAATAAGAATATAAATAGTTAGGATTCATTAAAAAAATATAGAATCCCCTCATGGGGAGAAGTCCTTCCCGTATCAGGTACTAATCTATTTTTAACGTCTAATTAGATCGGGAACTTATTCAAAGTTAGAACATAAGCTGGTTCCTTTTTCTTTCTGATAATTAATTGAAGCCATAAGGCCCTATCCATTTATTCATTCGACCAAACTCGTTCCGTTCCAAGAATTCGAACAAGGTTTTGTACCAATCCGATAAGAATGAAATATCCTCAGAACTCTCCATTGATACGACATGCTTTTTTTTCCATTCATTCCCTTTCAGGATCAGTCGGGGTCTTCCAAACTTTACCAATGGTATGGACGAATTCTTCACTTCATCCAAATGTGTAAAAGATTCTAGCCGCACTTAAAAGCCGAGTACTCTACCGTTGAGTTAGCAACCCGAATAAAATATAGATTAAACATAATCTCAACAAAGGGTATATAGATACAATCAAAATCAATGAAATGAAATTTCAATAAAATAAAAAGAAAAGAGATTATACGGGCTAATCAAATCATTGAGCTAACAAAACAGATTTTCTAATGGATTCGAAACATAAAAATGAATTGATTAGATCAACATACAAGAAATTCTCAGATAAAAGAAAAACAGAATTACCAAATGAGTTTAAAGTAAAAAAACCTATGGACAGAAACAAATAAACCCACTTCACTTATCACCATGAATTATATTTGTTCGATACACTGTTGTCAATATTCTAAATTTTGAGAAAAGAATATAGTGGAAAAAAAACAAAAGAGATTGCTATTAAAATCTTTTTTGAAATTCAAATAACTTCAATGCAATAATATTCAAAATTGTCTTGGATTGCCACTACATACCTAATCCACAGAGATACAAAAAGTAGAAATGGAATAATAAATAAGGAAGAATTAAAAAAATACGGATTTTTTAGTCCATACTGTATTTCATCAATACAAGTGGAATAAGCAGGCTTGATTCCTTATTGGTTAGTCAAATTGTAATGAAAATCACACAATTGAAGGAAATGCCCGAATTTTTTGATTTTTTAATCAATAAACTAACGTTTTGTCGTTCTAGACCACCACCATTGGATTCGACGGAAGGAATGAAAAATAGATACGAATCGAGCAGGAAGGGGGGATCAAAAAAACTAGTAAAGAAAAATTAGACAAAGTTATATATAAGTCGCTACCCCCCCTTGGTATTTCTTAAAATTTAATTGAATTTTGTTTAATTAGACGTAAGTTCTTTAAAAACTTCTGCTTTCTTTAAAAGATTCTGAACAGTTCCTGTAGGTTGAGCACCCCTTTCAAGGAAGTATAGAATAGCAGGAACATTTAAATAAGTTTGATTCTTCATTGGATCATAAAACCCCACTTTTCTAAGATCTTTTCCTTCTCTTCGGGATCGAACATCAATTGCAACGATTCGATAGACGGCTCATTGGGATAGATATAGATGAACAATACCCCCCCTAGAACCGTATAGGAAGTTTTATCCTCGTACGGCTCGAGAAAAAATGATTTGATTCGAATCAACCTAGAAAATCAACTAGACTTTAATTTCATTCGTTTTTTGGCCTTCCTGAAAATTTGAAAGAAACCATTCGTACTCATAACTCAAGTTGAATAACTCTCAAATAGCTCAAAAGAAAATTCTTCTCTTTAGTCAATACTCAATTTCATTTATTGAGTTGTCTTTACCCGCTTTTTTTGTCTCGTTTAAAATTATATTTGGATGATCCAGTTATTGAGACTATCGAGACAATTAAAATGGGTTTACTTGTTCTTGGATCCTTTAATCTTTATTTTAAATCATTGGGTTTAGACATTACTTCGGTGCTTCTTAATACTTTCAAAATGGCAGCAACATACCCTTTGATTTGAATTGGAAATATTTGAAATTTGATTTATTTCTATCAAAGAATCCGATGGACAGTTGATTCCCGCGTAATACACTTTGAATCGAAAAAGTTTGATCAATTACAACAAGTTTCCAATTTAAAAACAAAATTTGTTGTAATTGGATTGGATCCTTTTTATATATATATTATTATTATATATAGAAGATACGTTTACGAAGTTGTTCCAATTGATTGATTGGCATTAACCCTAGATCCTTGCCCCCCAGAAAGGAATTAATCCTTTCGACTCGAGCTCCATCGTAGACAATTTACAACCCAACAAAAAAACAAAGGATTCGGGTGTAACAGAACAAACAATGTCGAGACAAGAGCATCTTCATTCCTCGATAAATCGAAAATAAGATGGTGGGTCTAAAAATCCACAACGGATCGTGTCCTTCAAGTCGCACGTTGCTTTCTACCACATCGTTTCAAACGAAGTTTTACCATCACATTCCTCTAATTTGGAACCGGTATGGAATTGATTCAATTATGGAATCATGAATAGTCATTGGTTCAGTTGTACATAAACATCGTAATCTAGACTTTTGATTTTCTTATTTTAAAATAAGAATATGATGTGATATCTGTATGTGGAACGATTTTTATGAAAAAGTATTAGCAAGACAAGATCTTTAACATCCATAAATATATTTTAACATACATAAAAAGTATCTATATAATACAAAATAATAGAAAGTAGAAAGAAGATATAATTATAACTATATATAAACGAATAATTTATTGACTCTGCATCTTCAAGTGACTAATATAGGATAGATTATGCTATTTCCTACTTTTTCAATACCAAAGATTCAACTGACAAGAAATCATTAATAAAGTATTTATAAAAAAATATCTATAATTGAAAAAGTTTCCTATTTAGAAATACTATCTTCTTTGAAGGAAATTCGCGAATAAACAGCATGTTTAATCCGATAAGTCTTTCCTTGACTCATCACTGATTAAAAATAGATAAATAGATCAAAGATAAAGAAGAAATAATCCAATTTTTTTTCGCAAGTGGATCAAAAAATGATATTAAGTAAAGATTTGAATCTTTATTCTTTTCATCTGATTACGAAAACAAAAATATAAAAATTATTTGCATTGAAATAGAACGATACATACATACCATATAAGCTAAATATTTCCTCATTTTAGATGTTTATATTTATTTTGTTTAACATAGGGATAGGGTTGAGTAATATTTCAATAATCAAATCTTGTCATAAAGTGAATAAAAGGAATAGGATAAATCATCCCTGCCTCAATCGTTCCATAGATTTCCAATTTTTCATTAGAATCAACCGCGAAATACCTAAAAAAATGAAATAGAAAAAAATACATTGGCTCCATAACATAAAAAAATATGTTCGAAAACATATGTTATGGAACTTTATCATTTGTTAATGAGATTCGAACAGATATTTAAATTAATACTGATTTACTCCTGACCACTCCATTATCTATAGCAATAATAGGAATACTATAGCAATAGCATAAAAATCCTTTGGGACGAAAGGATTCGAACCTCCGAATAGCGGGACCAAAACCCGTTGCCTTACCACTTGGCCACGCCCCATTTCAATTTATAATCTAAACTAAGAAACAATAAAATTAGTATTGGTTGTTTGTCAACTCCAGCCCAAATATCTATATCTATAGAATAAACGGGTAGTAGGATGTTGATACATATAGATATAGAATTCAACTAAATTTATTGATCATTACATAGAATTCAATTAAGATATTGTATGAAAGTATTATTTCTTCTATTCTCCTTTAAGTTGAGAATTGGAGGATTTTGTGATTGGGTGGCTTCAAAAAGAAGAAGGATTTTTTGTCTACCGTAACTGACTTTC